TACTGATAACGATCAGAATACCAACCCTATTACAACTACAAATAATACTAATAATAGTGATCAAGCGGAAGAGGTGGCTTTGATACGTTACTCGCAACAATCGGATTTTCGTCGGGATATAATCAAAGGCTCCATGCGTGCTCAAAGACGTAAAACGGTTATTTGGGAAATGTTTCAAGCAAATGTGCATTCCCCACTTTTTTTGGATCGAATAGACAAAACATTTTTTTTTTCTTCTTTTTATATCTCTGAAATGATGAATCTCATTTTTAGGAATTCGGTGGGGAGAGAACCAGAATTGAAAATTTCACATTTTTCTTTTGAGGAGGAAGAGACAAGGGAAAAAGAGAAAAAAAACGAAGAAAAAAAAGAGGAAAATGAACGTATAGTAATATCAGAAACTTGGGATAGCATTATATTTGCTCAAGCAATAAGAGGTTTGATGTTAGTAACCCAATCTTTTCTTAGAAAATACATTGTATTGCCTTCATTGATAATTGCTAAAAATATTGGCCGTATGTTATTATTTCAATTCCCCGAATGGTATGAGGATTTGAAGGAGTGGAATAGAGAAATGCATGTTAAATGCACTTATAATGGTGTTCAATTATCAGAAACAGAATTTCCCAAAGATTGGTTAACGGACGGTATTCAGATAAAAATTCTATTTCCTTTCTGTTTGAAACCTTGGCGAAGATCTAAAATACGATCTCATCCTAGGGATCAAATAAAAAAAAAAGGAAAAAAAGACAATTTTTGTTTTTTAACAGTTTGGGGAATGGAAGCGGAATTCCCTTTTGGGAATCCCCGAAAACGACCTTCCTTTTTTGAACCCATTTATAAAGAACTCCAAAAAAAAGTTAGAAAAGTGAAAAAGGATTTCTTTCTACTTCTAAAAGTTTCAAAAGAAAAAACAAGATGGATCCTTAAAATACTTCTAGTTCTAAAACGAATAATGAAGGAAATTCAAAAAGTAAACCCAATATTCTTATTTGAATTGAGCAAGGCGAAAGTATATGAAACGGCTGAAAATGGAAAAGATTCCAAAATAAATAATAAGATTATTCACAAATCAACCATTCAAATCCAATCCATGAATTGGACAAATTATTCACTCATAGAAAAAAAGATGAAAGATCTTTCTGATAGAACAATCACAATCAGGAATCAAATAGAACGAATCACAAAAGACAAGAAAAAAATAATTCTAACTTGTGATGATAAAAGATCGAAATCACAGAAACATATTTGGCAGATATTCCAAAGAATAAATATACGATTAATACGTAAATCACATTATTTTATGAAATCTCTGATTGAAAAAATATATATAGATATCTTGCTATGTATGATTACCATTCACAGGATCTATTTCCAACTTTTATTTGAATCAACAAAAAAAATAATCAATAAATCCGTTTACAACGATCAAACAAATCAGGAAGGAATTGATGAAAGAGATCAAAATACAATGAACTTTTTTTCCACTATAAAAAAGTCCTTTTCGAATACTAATATTAGTAATAGTACTAAAATGTATTATGACTTATCCTCCTTGTCCCAAGCATATGTATTTTACAAATTATCACAAACCCAATTACTTAACAAGTATCAATTGAAATCTCTACTTCAATATCAGGGGACTTATCCTTTTATTAAGGATAAAATCAAGGATTATTGTATGACACGAGGAATATTTGATTACAATTCAAGACATAAGAAAATTCATAAGTCTGGAATGATTGAATGGAAAAACTGGTTAAAGGGGCATTATCAATACAATTTATCTCAAACCAAATGGTCGCGGTTAGTACCGCAAAAGTGGCGAAATAGAATCAATCAACGTTATAGGATTCAAAATAAGGACTCAATTAAAGCGGATTCATATAAAAAAGAAAAAGACCAATTAATTCATTACGTGAAACAAAATTACTATGCAGCGGATTCATTGACAAATCAAAAAGAAAAATGGAAAAAACACTACAGATATGATCTTTTATCACATAAATATATGAACTATGGGGATAAGGAGGATTTTTATATTTATGGGTCAAGATTACAAGTAAACGGGGTTCACAAAATTCCATATAATTTCAATAAACCGAAATCCGAATCATTTTATGTATTGGTAAGTACAGCTATTAGTGATTATCTAGAAGAAGGATATATTATTGATACGCATAAAAATCTAGATAGAAAATATTTTGATTGTCGAATTCTCCACTTTTGTCTTAGAAAAAATATCGATATTGAGACCTGGACCAATACACATATCGGTACCAAAATTGATAAAAATACTAAGACTGAAAAAAAAATCAACAACAAATTGAAAAAAAAAGATATTTTTTCTCTTACGATTCATCAAGAAATCAACCCATCCAATCAAAAAAGTATTTTTTTAAATTGGATGGGAATGAATCAAGAAAGAGTTTATCATACCATATCAAATCTAGAATCTTGGTTCTTCCCAGAATTTGTCTTACTTTTTGATGCATATAAGATTAAACCATGGATTATACCAATCAAATTACTTCTTTTTGACTTTTATTTTTATAAAAATAAAAGTCAAAATAAAAACATCAATATAAATAGAAAAAATAACCTTCAGATGATATCTCATCAAAAAAAATATCTTAAATTAGAAAATTCCAACCAACAAAAAAATGAGCAACAGGACCAAGTAAATCTTGTATCAGATCTACGAAAAGAAAACAAAAAAAAAGATATTGAAGAGAATTATGCGAGATCAGACATTACCATTAAAAAAGGTAAGAAGAAAAAACAATCCAAGAAAAACAAGGAAGCAGAACTAGATTTTTTCCTGAAAAAATATTTCCTTTTTCAATTAAGATGGGATGACTCCTTGAACCAAAGAATGATCAATAATATCAAGGTATATTGTCTCTTACTTAGACTGATAAATCCAAAAGAAATTGCTATATCCTCGATTCAAAGAGGAGAGATACATCTGGATGTAATGCTAATTCAGAAAGATCTAGCTCTTACAGAATTGATAAAAAAAGGAATATTAATTATCGAACCAATTCGTCTATCTATAAAAAGGGATGGAAAATTGATTATATATCAAACTATAAGTATTTCATTGGTCGAGAACAATAAACACCAAACTAATAGAAAATGCATAAAAAAAAGATATATTGATAAGAGGAATTTGGATAAACCCATTGTACGATATGGGAATATGCTTGTGAATGGGGACACAAATTATTATGATTTCCTTGTTCCTGAAAATATTCTATCTCCTAGACGTCGCAGAGAATTGAGAATGTTAATTTGTTTCAATTCCCATAATTGGAATGTTACGGATAGAAATAGAAATCCATTATTTTGCAATGAAAACAACATAAGAAACTCTGGAAAATTTTTGGATGAGGACAAGCATCTTAATACAGATACAAATAAATTCATTAAATGCAAATTTGTTCTTTGGCCCAATTACCGATTAGAAGATTTAGCTTGTATGAATCGCTATTGGTTTGATACCAATAATGGCAGTCGTTTCAGTATGTCAAGGATACATATGTATCCACGATTTAGAATTATTTAATTTAATAGTATATTTCCTATATCATATATATCTATATTCCGTGACATTTTCGGTATATGAAAGCCGAAAGATATATGCATATGCTATGTTATATTTTGGTAAATGATACAGATTGAATAGTGTATCCATTCAATTGGATATAGGAATAAATAAATTAGGGGAATCCTTTTAGATAGAAATAAATTCTTTTCTTTCGTTAATGCGGAAACATATTATCCCTTTCTATCCAAATCAAATTGCAAATTTGATTTGGATAAAATAAAGAAGTAGTATATGAATAAATCCAAATTTTTGTGTGTACTAGATGTGTGTACTAGATTAAAATAACTGGCATAATTCTTTTTTTTATTTTTCCTGATCGGAAAAATCCATGAAAAAGAAAGAAAAAGGATAGAAAAATTTTTTATGGTCAAAAATTCATTCATTTCCATTATTCCACAAGAAGAAAAAGAAGAAAACAAAGGTTCTGCTGAATTTCAAGTATTCAGTTTCACCAATAAGATACGGAGACTTACTTCACATTTGGAATTGCACAAAAAAGATTTTTTATCGCAAAGGGGTCTACGAAAAATTCTAGGAAAACGTCAACGGTTGCTGGCTTATTTGTCAAAGAAAAATAGAGTACGTTATAAGAAATTAATTGGTCAGTTGGATATTCGAGAGCCAAAAACTCGTTAATTTAATCGTTTTAATTTTTTTTAGTAGTATTCAATTTTTCGTTTTGATGAGTCTCGTTTTGAGGAATTCATGGAATAATGAATTAAGGAAGAAAAGATATGACAGTACCGGTTACAAGAAAAGATCTCATGATAGTCAATATGGGGCCTCACCACCCATCAATGCATGGTGTTCTCCGACTAATCGTTACTCTCGATGGTGAAGATGTTATTGACTGTGAGCCCATATTGGGCTATTTACACAGAGGAATGGAAAAGATAGCGGAAAATCGAACAATTATACAATATCTACCTTATGTAACACGATGGGATTATTTAGCTACTATGTTCACAGAGGCAATAACCGTAAATGCGCCAGAACAATTGGAAAATGTTCAAGTACCTCAAAGAGCTAGCTATATCAGAGTAATTATGCTGGAATTGAGCCGTATAGCTTCTCATTTGTTATGGCTTGGACCTTTTATGGCGGATATCGGTGCACAGACTCCCTTTTTCTATATTTTAAGAGAAAGGGAATTGATATATGATCTATTCGAAGCCGCCACAGGTATGCGAATGATGCATAATTATTTCCGTATTGGAGGAGTAGCTGCTGATCTACCTTATGGATGGATAGATAAATGTTTGGATTTCTGCGATTATTCTTTAACAGGAGTTGTTGAATATCAAAAACTTATTACGTGGAATCCCATTTTTTTGGAACGAGTTGAAGGAGTGGGCATTATTGGTGGAGAAGAAGCTGTAAATTGGGGTTTATCAGGACCGATGTTACGAGCTTCTGGAATCCAATGGGATCTTCGTAAAGTTGATCATTATGAGTGTTACAATGAATTCGATTGGGAAGTCCAATGGCAAAAAGAAGGAGATTCATTAGCTCGTTATTTAGTACGAATCGGTGAAATGAAGGAATCCATAAAAATTATTCAACAGGCTCTAGAAGGAATTCCTGGAGGACCTTATGAAAATTTAGAAGTACGACGCTTTGATAGAGCAAAGAATTCCGAATGGAATGATTTTGAATATAGATTTATTAGTAAAAAACCTTCACCCAATTTTGAATTGTCGAAACAAGAACTTTATGTGAGAGTGGAAGCCCCAAAAGGAGAATTGGGAATTTATTTGATAGGAGATAATAGTGTTTTCCCCTGGAGATGGAAAATTCGTCCACCCGGTTTTATCAATTTGCAAATTCTTCCTCAGCTAGTTAAAAGAATGAAATTGGCTGATATCATGACGATATTGGGTAGTATAGATATCATTATGGGAGAAGTTGATCGTTGAAATGATAATTGATACGACAGAAGTACAAACTATCAATTCTTTTTCTACATCGGAATTTTTAAAAGAAGTGTATGGACTAATATGGATTGTACCCATTTTGACCCTTATATTGGGAATAACAATGGGGGTACTAGTAATTGTGTGGTTAGAAAGAGAAATATCTGCAGCGATACAACAACGTATTGGGCCCGAATATGCTGGCCCGTTGGGAATTCTTCAAGCTATAGCGGATGGGACTAAACTACTTTTTAAAGAGGACCTCCTCCCATCTCGAGGAGATATTCGTTTGTTTAGTGTGGGACCGTCTATAGCGGTTATATCAATTCTACTAAGTTATTTAGTAATTCCTTTTGGGTATCGTCTTATTTTAGCCGATCTCAGTATAGGTGTTTTTTTATGGATCGCCATTTCTAGTATTGCTCCTATTGGGCTTCTTATGTCAGGATATGGATCGAATAATAAATATTCCTTTTTAGGTGGTCTACGAGCTGCTGCTCAATCTATTAGTTATGAAATACCATTAACTCTATGTGTGTTATCAATATCTCTACGTGTGATTCGTTGGAATATGAACTTTGAACCTCTCTTCTAGAAATAAAAGAAAAAGGAAAGAGATTCAATGTATTGAATAGATGTTTTCATTTTTTTTATTCAGCATTCGGGTTGATGAGTTAAACCAGATAGTTATATGAGTGAAACTAAACAGCTTCCAAATTTGTAGTAAGAAGAAACAATCTCATTCCCTATGTACAAGAATAAAGTTGAAGTAAAAATAAGCAGTGTAAACTGCTTACCCCAAGATTAAGATTTTTTTATTAGTCATCATATCTTGAAGCGGGCGCAAACAAAAGATCAACTGTATGGAGTTTCTACTACTGTCTCGTATGTATTACTATACCGGGGATCAATCAAAAGTCAGTGGACGGTTAGGAACACCAAGGTACACAAAGGATTAGTAATGGAGATAATGTAAGGTATCAAAAAAGAGGTATTTCTTCATAAAACGAATCATAATAAGGACTTGAAATTGGTAGAAATGATCAAGTAGTACTTCCCTACGATTCCGATCTAGAGTATGCTCCTATTCACTGGTTAAAGAAATGACTATCAAGAACGAATTAATCCTTTATTTTATTTTTTAGTATCCTCCTCTGAGACAGAAGAACAGGAAAAAGGAAATGGAATGCAGTAATTGAATGAATAATAAAAAAGGGGGATCCTTATTTATTCTTTTCTCTATCCATATTCATACATATCGAATTCTTATCACGATTCATGAACTAATGACTAATTCTTTTTATTTTGTATTGATTGGTATAAGGAGTATTTTATTGAAATATTAAGTTATTACCGAACAAAGATAAATTTTTATTGTAAAGGATGAGATCAATTCGGAAGCACTTTTTTTCTTATTCTAGCAGACAGAATTCCATTGGTCTAATTTGGGACTTTCCGACGTATCTTTATTCTATCTATCCAAAGATGGCGATAATACCGAACCCATCCTTACATTTTTTTTGTGGCCATCGAGGAGCCGTATGAAGCTGAGGTCTCACGTACGGTTTTGAAATAGCGATGGGAACAGTGATGTTATTATCGACTATGATTATCTAACAGTTCAAGTACAGTTGATATAGTTGAAGCACAGTCAAAATATGGTTTTTGGGGGTGGAATCTGTGGCGTCAGCCTATAGGATTTATTGTTTTTCTAATTTCTTCTCTAGCCGAATGTGAGAGATTGCCCTTTGATTTACCAGAAGCGGAGGAGGAATTAGTAGCAGGTTATCAAACCGAGTATTCGGGTATCAAATACGGTTTATTTTATCTTGCTTCTTACCTAAATTTATTAGTTTCTTCATTATTTGTAACAGTTCTTTACTTAGGTGGGTGGAATTTATCTATTCCGTATATATCCATTTCTGAGCTTTTCGGAATAAATAAAATCGCCGGCATTTTTGGAATGACAATGGGTATCCTTATTACATTAACTAAAGCTTATTTGTTTCTCTTCATTTCTATCACAACAAGATGGACTTTACCTAGAATGAGAATGGACCAGTTATTAAATCTTGGATGGAAATTTCTTTTACCTATTTCTCTAGGTAATCTGTTATTAACAACTTCTTCCCAACTTGTTTCATTATAAATAAGAGAATACGATAACACTATTTTAGATTCATAATCTCTATCAAACAAGAGAAAGAAACGTCAAATTTTTCATGTATATCTACAATATGTTCCCTATGGTAATTGGGTCCATGAATTATGGTCAACAAACAATACGAGCTGCAAGGTACATTGGTCAAAGTTTCATAATTACCTTATCCCACACAAATCGTTTACCTGTAACTATTCAATATCCTTATGAAAAATCGATCACATCAGAGCGTTTCCGGGGTCGAATCCACTTTGAATTTGATAAATGTATTGCTTGTGAAGTATGTGTTCGTGTATGCCCGATAGATCTACCCGTTGTTGATTGGAGATTTGAAAGAGATATTAAAAAGAAACAATTACTTAATTATAGTATAGATTTTGGGGTTTGTATATTTTGTGGTAACTGTGTCGAGTATTGTCCAACAAATTGTTTATCAATGACTGAAGAATATGAACTTTCTACTTATGATCGTCACGAATTGAATTATAATCAAATTGCTTTGGGTCGATTACCAATCTCAATAATTGGAGATTACACAATTCAAACAGTTATGAATTCGACTCAAATAAAAATAGACAAAGATGAACCCTTTGATTCAAGAACAATTACCGATTACTAAGATTTTGTTTTGATATAAAGGATCCAAGCTTTTTATTTTGGGTAGTCAGTAACTACAAATAAAAACTAATGATTGTTGAGAATCACTCTTTGATTTAAACTTAAAATATATTTTTCGTGATGATTTCGAAATAGCAAATTTCAACTACTTTTTTCTTTTTTTTCTTTCGGATAAATATAACTAAAGTAAGGTTGGCCCGATAATTTTATCTATATCTACATTAATCCATATTCAAATTCAATTCAATTATAAATGTATCATATACAATATTATATACAAGAAAACAAAAATAGGGTAACCCCTTTTCCTTTCCTGGACCATTTATTTAGTAAAGTTAAAGTAAGGTCATGAAATAGTTAAAGTTATTTATTTTGTATTTTATACATAATGGATTTACCTGGACCAATACATGATATTCTTGTTGTATTTCTGGGGTCAATTCTTGTATTAGGGGGTCTGGGGGTAGTATTATTTACCAATCCAATTTATTCTGCCTTTTCATTGGGATTGGTTCTTGTTTGTATATCCTTATTCTATATTTCATCGAACTCCTATTTTGTAGCTGCCGCACAGCTCCTTATTTATGTGGGAGCCATAAATGTCTTGATCATATTTGCTGTAATGTTCATGAATGGTTCAGAATATTCCAATAATTCCTATTTTTGGACCATTGGAGATGGGGTCACTTCGATGGTTTGTACAACTATTCTTTTTTCACTAATTACTACTATCCCAGATACGTCATGGTACGGAATTATTTGGACTGCAAGATCAAACCAGATTATGGAACAGGACCTAATAAATAACGTTCAACAAATTGGGATTCATTTATCAACAGATTTTTATCTTCCGTTTGAACTCATTTCAATAATTCTTTTAGTTTCCTTGATAGGTGCAATTACTATGGCTCGACAATAAGCAATAAAAATACTTAACTTAATAATGATTCCCAATTCTTAGAATTCTAACTAAATTCTAAATAAATAAATAGAAATTTTTAGTTAAATCTATCTACCATCAATATCTTTTTTTGTTGTGTAATTGTTCTATTCTAATCAATTGAATCGGTTGAATTGTTGTTCATATTGAAATGAATCGAGATTGATAAGGAGTTAGTCAATGATGTTTGAGCATGTCCTTTTTTTGAGTGTTTATTTATTTTCTATCGGTATCTATGGATTGATCACAAGTCGAAACATGGTTAGAGCGCTTATGTGTCTTGAGCTTATACTAAATTCGGTTAATATCAATCTTGTAACATTTTCTGATATATTTGATAGTCGCCAATTAAAAGGAGACATTTTCTCAATCTTTGTTATAGCCATTGCAGCTGCTGAAGCAGCTATTGGACTTGCTATTGTTTCGTCGATCCATCGTAACAGAAAATCAACTCGTATTAATCAATCGAATTTGTTGAATAATTAGTGATAATCATCATAGATAATTTAAATAAAGACGCATAAAAATATTTAATAGAATTGAAATACTATTTTTTATTGAATTTGAATGCAATTCCATTTTATTGAATTGCATTTTTATATTTATATTGAAATAATGATGACCAATTTGTTGGCCAATTAATTTGAATTCGCATGTGCAACTCGTATCATCATAATTGTTGAAACGAAAATCAAAGTGTTTTGACCTTTTCTCATAAACAGATTTATTTAAGAAATATATTGATTGTTTTTAATAAACCACTGTTTCGTCTGGTGTCTACAATATTACAATATATAATATATGATTCATTTACTACTAATTTGATTTGACCAGATCGAAAATCTTTTATGTTCAAAACTGTAATTTATAGATCCAATGTCACATTCAGTAAAAATTTATGATACATGTATAGGGTGTACTCAATGTGTACGAGCTTGCCCCACAGATGTATTGGAAATGATACCTTGGGACGGATGTAAAGCCAAGCAAATAGCTTCCGCGCCAAGAACCGAGGACTGTGTAGGTTGTAAGAGATGTGAATCTGCCTGCCCAACAGATTTTTTGAGTGTCCGTGTTTATTTAGGGCCTGAAACAACTCGCAGCATGGCTCTATCTTATTGATACGTTACAAAAAACTCCACTTGAATCATTTGTGATTCCTCTTTACCGACAAAAGCCCGTGCTCGACAAAATATATTATTTTGAGGGCGGGCTTTTCTGGTCAAAATGTATCTTGTCTTTATCACGAGTTATTTTCCTTGGTTAACAATACTTGTTGTTTTACCGATATTCGCGGGTTCCTCAATTTTCTTTTTCCCTCATAGAGGGAATAAGATGTTTAGGTGGTACACTTTATGTATATGCTTATTAGAACTCCTTCTAACGACTTATGCATTCTGTTATCATTTCCAATTGGATGATCCATTAATGCAATTGAAGGAAGATTCTAAATGGATAGATGTTTTTGATTTCCACTGGAGACTAGGAATCGATGGACTTTCCATAGGACCCATTTTACTGACAGGATTTATCACTACTTTAGCAACTTTAGCAGCTTGGCCAATTACTCGAAATTCGCGGTTGTTCTATTTTCTGATGCTAGCAATGTACAGCGGTCAAATAGGATTATTTTCCTCTCGAGACTTTTTACTTTTTTTCATCATGTGGGAGTTAGAATTAATTCCTGTTTACTTACTTTTATCCATGTGGGGGGGAAAGAAACGTCTCTACTCGGCTACAAAGTTTATTTTGTACACTGCAGGGGGTTCCATTTTTTTCTTAATAGGAGTTCTAGGTATGGGTTTATATGGTTCCAATGAACCAACATTAGATTTTGAAAGATTAATTAATCAATCATATCCTGTGGCATTGGAAATAATATTCTATTTTGGCTTCCTTATTGCTTATGCTGTCAAATTGCCGATTATACCCCTACATACATGGTTACCTGATACCCATGGAGAAGCACATTACAGTACATGTATGCTTTTAGCTGGAATCCTATTAAAAATGGGCGCATATGGATTGATTCGGATCAATATGGAATTACTACCCCACGCCCATTCTATATTTTCTCCTTGGTTGGTGATAATAGGAACAATGCAAATAATCTATGCAGCTTCAACTTCTCTTGGTCAACGTAATTTAAAAAAGAGAATAGCCTATTCCTCTGTATCTCACATGGGTTTCACAATTATAGGAATTGGTTCTATAACCGACATGGGACTCAATGGAGCTATTTTACAAATGCTCTCTCATGGATTTATTGGTGCTGCACTTTTTTTCTTGGCGGGAACGAGTTGTGATAGAACACGTCTTGTTTATCTCGAAGAAATGGGAGGGATATCTATCCCAATGCCAAAAACATTTACCATGTTCAGTAGCTTCTCGATGGCTTCTCTTGCATTGCCAGGAATGAGTGGTTTTGTTGCGGAATTTGTAGTATTTTTTGGACTAATTACTAGTACAAAATATCTTTTAATGCCAAAAATACTAATTACTTTTGTAATGGCAATTGGAATGATATTAACTCCTATTTATTTATTATCTATGTTACGTCAGATGTTTTATGGATACAAGCTATTTAATATTCCAAACTCTAATTTTTGGGATTCTGGACTACGAGAACTATTTCTTTCAATCTGTATCTTTCTACCCGTAATAAGTATTGGTATTTATCCCGATTTTGTTCTCTCGTTATCAGTTGACAAGGTACACGCTATCTTATCCAATTATTATCATAGATAGTGTTTCATTAATGAAACGGAAGGAAAGTCTTATAATTCTTTGAATTTAATATTTTTAAAATTGTTTGCTGTACTGTATAATGAAAAAAGAAATAAAATGAATAAGAATTGTAATTAGATACATCTCGAGTTTTTGAGAACCATTTGAATCAAGGAATCATTCAAATTTAAATGGTTCTCAAAAACTCATAAAAACAAACTTTCGTTATATATGGGATGATGTTTTTATCTTATGTATTCTTCATGTAGTTTATTCAATTAGATGTTTATGTGAATGAACCATAACTATGTAGACCTATTCCTAATAGATTGATCCCAAAATAGCATATCCAAATTATAAGAAATCCTATAGAAGCTACAAGTGCCGAATTCGTACCTTTCCAATTTATATTTGTTCTAGTATGTAAATAAATCGCGAATATGGTCCAAGTAATAAATGCCCAAGTTTCCTTGGGGTCCCAATTCCAATAGGATCCCCATGCCTCATTAGCCCATACTGCTCCACAAAGAATACCTATGGTTAAAAAGGTAAACCCTAGACTAATGACACGATAACTCCAATAATCCAAACGCTCAGTTAATTGATATTTGTAATAATTTCGAAATGAAGGAAAAGAAGTGTTTTTAAAAACACTTCTTTTTTCATTCAAATATTCAATCTCACCAAAGAAAAATGACTTAATTAATAAATTATTGCTTTTACAAAAAATTTCGATGTTTTTTCGAAATGTAATGACTAGAAGAGCGACTGATAATAATGATCCGCATAAAAGAGCTGCATAGCTCAATAACATCATACTTACGTGCATCATTAACCACTGAGATTGTAGAGCAGGTACTAATATTGCAGATTGATGCATTTCAGTTGAAAGACCCGACATGGCAAAGCCTTGAGTAAAAATGGTACTTGGTGCAATTATTGTGCTTAAATCATTTTTAAGGTTACGTATCTTGGGAATCATATGAATAATGAAGAAACTACACGAAAGGAAGATTAATGACTCGTATAAATTACTTAATGGAAAATGTCCCGAAGAAATCCAACGAGAAACTAATAATCCTGTTATAGAGAAAAAGGTAGCTATCATCCCTTTTTCTGACGAATCACGTAATCCTACAATTTTGTGGACTAATAAGGTCATCAAATGAATCGTAATCACAATTGAAATGATCGAAAAAGAGATATGAGTTAATATATGTTCTAAAGTCGCAAATATCATAAAAGGGGTCCCATTACAGAATTGAAAATCGCGAATTGAATACATTTTAGGATCTATTGTATCTCTTTTAGAAGATGCCGCCGCTCGGACTCGAACCGAGATGCTTTAGCACTGCTTCCTAAGAGCAGCGTGTCTACCGATTTCACCACGGCGGCTTACTTGAAATAATAATAGTCAATTCATGTTGAATCGTCGAGATTCAAGGATTCAATATAGTTTAGGAAACATTAATTAGAATCAATGAATAAAGACTGGTTTGTGGTTTAAATATTTGAATCTTCAATAAAATACCTACTTAGATCGTCGTGGGTTTTTTAACAATCAACTTCCACGTACTAGAAACTAAGTTCTCTCCAAACAGTTGGAACTCCATAGTTTTTTCTCGGTTGAGGTATAAAACTATGTCTTTTTTTCTCTATTTTTTTATGATTTGTTTTTCATTTATCCAATTTCATGGATTCAAATGAAATTGAGTTTTTTTTTTTTTTCAATGAACAAAATCAAATAACTAGGATTTCATATCTATCACAATTTCATCATTAAATACAAATAATTTGTTACTTTTCTAATGATTTCGATACCTTAGTATATTTAAATTAAAGTATTAATATTCTTTATTGTGCATATAATTTATAATTTATGATACCATTTACAAAACCAATTAAGTTTTGGGATAGGCATATAACAAAAGAGTTTCAATCTCTATCACAATTGTACTTTTCTATTGTGAAAAGTACAATTGTGATAGGGAAAAAAAATAATACTTAGAACCCAATATACAAAAAACTCTTATTCTATATATCACAGCAGTGAGTTCTAAGTAATATTGAGAAATTCAATACAGAAAAATACATTAGTTAACATTCATCTTACAAAATTTGAGGTTCTTTAGGCTATATCAATTGAGATTATTCTAAGACTTTATTATTTGTTTGTCGCACAAAAAAACTTTTTGAATGCCCGGTGGAAATCGATTTCGCTAAAGAAAAAGTTTTTACTGCAACTAAATATCCTTTTTTCTTCCAAATATTTCTACGAATACGTTTTTTTGACATAGAAGTACGTTTTTTTGGAACTGCCATTCAAAAAAGGGGGGTTCCTCCTTTTATCGTTGTATGTGAAAGACATGTATTCCTCAAAATAGATCATTCTTTTTAGTTATTATCTATACTTATTTCGTGTATGTGGATAATTTTTTTAATATACTCTTTTTAATATACATTGTTTTTTTACTTTAACATATAAATAAACATATAAATATATAATAAACATACAAATATATATAATACAAATATATTTATATATACATGTATATGTGATATATATATCACATATACGTATGCGCGTGCATCACACATCACATATATAAATGACATGAGGGAAAAAAAAATGGAAGAAAATAAGGGAAAATTAAAATTGATTAAGTCCAGAGTGCTATGTTCATAATTCAAAGTAAGGAGTATCATAAGATTTCCGATAAACATAAGTTTTTTTTATTGGATTTCAATCCAATCAATCAGTTACACAACAAGTTAGGTAATTACTCCCCTCCCAAAATGAACTAGAAAACCTAGGTATTTTTTTTTTATTCGAATATAGATACTATGATCCATATTTGAATAAAAAAAGTACTCTTTTTTTGGTCTAACTCTTTTTCCTTACTATATTTAGTATACTATATAATATATTTATTATACTATTATAGTATAATAAATATGTTTATTAATCACAAAAAAAAAAATAAAAAAATCTACTAAATAATAGTAGTAAGAAAATTATTAAAAAATCTCATATTCCTTTAGTCTTTTCTTAGTTAAAATAACTACTAGGTAATCGCCTTTACCTTTACATAGTTATTTGGTCATATTTTTTGACCAACCAATTGTCAATTTTGGAATATTTCAAATATCTCAAAAAAAAATCAGAATAATTAAGAATCCCAATATTTGACTTTTTTTTCATATCTTTTTTTTTGTTGATTTCTTTTATTATTGTTCCTTTCTAAAAGGATAAAAAAGATAAGAATTGGTGAATCGAGAACAATTTGTAATTATAAGAAAAAAGAGTTTCTTTTCTTATGGAACATACATATCAATATGCGTGGATAATACCTTTTCTTCCACTTCCAGTTACTATGTCAATAGGATTTGGACTTCTACTTATTCCGACAGCAACAAAAAATATTCGTCGCATGTGGGCTTTTCCTAGTGTTTTACTCTTAAGTATAGCTATGGTGTTTTCAGTCAATCTGTCTATTCAACAAATAAATGGAAGTTTTATCTATCAATATCTATGGTCTTGGACCATCAATAATGATTTTTCCTTAGAGTTTGGATACTTGATCGATCCACTTACTTCTATTATGTCAATACTAATTACTACTGTTGGAATCATGGTTCTTATTTATAGTGACAAGTATATGTATCACGATCAAGGATATTTGAGATTTTTTGCTTATATGAGTTTTTTTAATACTTCTATGCTGGGATTAGTTACTAGTTCAAATTTGATACAAATTTATATTTTTTGGGAACTTGTGGGAATGTGTTCTTATTTATTAATAGGATTTTGGTTCACACGACCAATTGCAGCAAGTGCTTGTCAAAAAGCTTTTGTAACTAATCGTGTAGGGGATTTTGGTTTATTGTTAGGAATCTTAGGTTTTTATTGGATAACAGGTAGTTTAGAATTTCGGTATTTGCTCGAAATAACTAATAACTTAATCCAGAATAATGGGGTCAATTCTTTATTTGCTACTTTGTGTGCTTCTTTATTATTCGTCGGTGCGGTTGCTAAATCCGCACAATTCCCCCTTCACGTATGGTTACCTGATGCTATGGAAGGACCCACTCCTATTTCGGCTCTTATACACGCTGCTACTATGGTAGCAGCAGGAATTTTTCTTGTAGCTCGGCTTCTTCCTCTTTTCATAGTCATACCTTATATAATGAATTTCATTTCTTTAATAGGTGTAATAACACTATTATTAGGGGCTACTTTGGCCCTTGCTCAAAGAGACATTAAAAAAAGCTTAGCCTATTCTACAATGTCTCAATTGGGTTATATTATGTTAGCTCTAGGTATAGGTTCTTATCGAGCTGCTTTATTCCATTTGATCACTCATGCCTATTCAAAAGCTTTATTGTTTTTGGGATCCGGATCTATTATTCATTCAATGGAACCTATTGTTGGATATTCACCAGATAAAAGTCAGAATATGGTTCTTATGGGTGGTTTAACAAGATATGTTCCAATTACAAGAACTACTTTTTTATTGGGTACACTTTCTCTTTGTGGTATTCCACCTCTTGCTTGTTTTTGGTCCAAAGATGACATTCTTAATGATAGTTGGTTGTATTCACCAATTTTCGCAGTAATAGCTTATTTCACAGCAGGATTAACCGCATTTTATATGTTTCGGGTATATTTACTTACCTTTGATGGGTATTTACGCGTTCATTTTAAAAATTACAGTAGCACGAAAAATGGTTCGTTCTATTCCATATCTCTATGGGGAAAAGGAACTCCAAGAGGAGTCAATCCAAATTTACTTTTATCAACAATGAATAAAAAGGTTTCTTTTTTTGCAAAAGAAAGATCGAAAATTGATAATAATGTAAGAAATAGGATACGATACTTTAGTACTTACTTTGGAAATAAATACACTTCCATGTATCCTCACGAATCGGACAATACTATGCTATTTCCTCTTCTTGTATTAGTACTATTTACTTTGTTGGTTGGATCAATAGGAATTTCTTTTGATCAAGGAGTAATAGATTTTGATATATTATCGAAATGGTTAACCCCATCAACAAATCTTTTACATTCAAGTTCTAATTATTCTGTAAATTTGGATGAATTTTTTACAAATGCGATTTTTTCAGTAAGTATAGCAATTTTCGGACTATTCATAGCATATATTTTATATGGATCCGCTTATTCATTTTTCCAGAATTTGGATTTAATCAATTCATTTGTAAAAGGGGGTCCTAAAAGAATTCTTGTGGACCGAATAAAAAATGTGATATACAATTGGTCATATAATCGTGGTTACATAGATATTTTTTATACTAGAGTTTTTACCGTGGGGATAAGAGGATTAACCAAACTAACTCAGTTTTTTGATAGACGTATAATTGATGGAATTACAAATGGTGTTGGTGTTGCAAGTTTTTTTATAGGGGAAGGGGTTAAATATATGGGAGGTGGACGAATCTCGTCTTATCTATTCTTGTATTTATCTTATGTATCAATATTTTTATTTATTTTTTTATTTATAAAAAAATAA